TTCTTCTCAATATACATACTAGGATTAGGACTATGATACAAGTAATTCCTGACAGCTGGTCGAAAAGGAATAGAAAATCTAAAGAGAGGCAAAAGGCTTTTCATAATTTTTTTGACCAGACAAAATTGGGAACAAGAATTTTTTTGGTTCTTTTTTACGAATTTGATAAAGCTAAATAGACAGATCTAAAAATTCATTTCGGATAATTGAACCTTCTCAAACTGTTTCTTTTTAAGAACCAAAAAGATTTGTGCCAAAACAACCGATCCTAAGAAGAACAAAAGACCTTGGACACGTAATGGATCTTGAAGTACTATTTCCGCATCCCCCTGACCAAATCCACCCACATTAGGATTACTCGTTAATGGTTGATCGAGTTTAATGGATTCGCCCTCTGAAACAAGAAGTTCTAGGCCTCGAGGGATAATATCAATCACTTGGCGTTCATTCGATGCATCCACTATGGTTATTTCGTAGCCCCCTTTTTCTTTTCGTAAAATTTTGCTTATTATCCCTCCTGCCGTAGCATTATAAACTGTATTGTTACTTTTGCTACCATCAGGATAAATCTGACCCCTTCCCCTGTTTCCACCTACGTATATAGGATATTTTAAGAAGTGAACATCTTTATTAGTAGCAGGGTCTGGGGCAAGAATAGGAAAGGTTATTTCACTATATTTTTGACCAGGAACAGGACCTATCACAAGAATATTTTTTTTATTGGGGCGATAATTCTGAAAAGACAGATTTCCTATCTTTTCTTTCATCTCGGGTGAAATACGATCGGGGGGGGCTAATTCAAACCCCTCCGGTAAAATAAGAACAGCTCCCACATTCAAAGCTCCTTTTTTACCATTAGCTAGAACTTGTTTTAGTTGCATATCATAAGGAATTTTAACAACTGCTTCAAATACAGTATCAGGAAGTACCGCTTGTGGAACCTCAATATCCACGGGCTTATTAGCTAAATGGCAATTGGCACATACAATACGCCCAGTTGCCTCTCGTGGATTTTCATAATTCTGCTGGGCAAAAATCGGATATGCACTTGAAATGGATGCCCAAGTTATTATATATAGCATGAGTGAGACAGCTATGGAGCGAGTAATCTCTTCCCTTATCTGAGAAAAGGTATTTCTAGTTTGCATGGTCCAATCATTTATCCCGAAAATTTCTACAATAAAGTTAGGTAGGTCGATAATATACTTCCCTAGCCACAATTCTGCTATTTACATTTACTGAAAAAATAAATTTTTTTTCATGAAATATACAAGAAATCCCTCATGGGTAAAAAGAGTAAAGTAAATACGACTTTGATTTGGTTTTGATGTATAAAGATTAGAATTGGATCAGTGAATCATTTTTTAGTCATTTATTGCATGATAAATCACTACAAGTGACGGAGATACACGATTTAAATAACGAAAGATCCAATATTTAAAAATTGTATCAAGAATGACTGGAAAGGTAGAAACTAGACCAGATAAAATTTGTTCATAATGAGCAAACCCAAAATCTTTATAAATATAACCAATCATTAGTTCCCAACCGTGAGGCGAATGAAATCCGATACATAAATCAGTTAATAAAAGAATCGAAAAAGCTTTAATCGTATCACTTAAATTATATAGAAATTCTTGAACCCAAGAATTCAGAATAAAAAGCTTTTCCTTACTCCAAAAGGAATAACCACTTAGAATAATGAAAGATATTAGATTTGTCGAGAAGTGCAAGATTGTATGGATACGATACTCATTGTGTATCTTGATGAATTGGATCGTTTCCTTGTGGATTCCTAGACGAAATTGTTGTAAATCGGTTTCTGGGTATTCCTTTATCATTTCATCCAGCTGGAATAGTTCCTCTAATTGTATGAATTTTTCTAGAACACTTTTTTCTTGAATATCATTCAAAAAAGTTTCGCATTGTCTAGTATTCCACCAATTAGTAATCCAAGTTTTCAAACTTTTATTACAGCAGAGAGAGATCAACCAGGGCAAAAAGACTATAGATGTAAAATAAAAAAAAGGACTGAATGCTTTCTTTTTTACCATTTTGAATCTGTGAATTGTTAATGAACCTACTGATTCTATTAGATCTAATATTTCTATCGAACATGAGTTTCTATTCTAATTCGAATAAAATTTATTGAGCCTATGAATCCATTTTATCTTTTTCTTTTGATTCAATACTTAGTCTTTGCTTTAAATCTAGAAAGAATACAGAAATAGACTCAGAATACACTTCCAATTTGAATCAAGAAAAAAATTTTGTTTCCAGGATGTTATTCCCCCCCTTTTTTTTTGATCAATACTAAAAGAACTTTTTCACATAAAAAATATTATTCTATTTTCGAGACGAAGAAACTCCTTTTCTATCAAATATATCAAAAAAAAAGAGCATAAAAGAATAGATGAATGTTCAATTGAAAAAAAAAAAAAAAAAATCAAAAAATTCTTTAGTTTTTTCTTACTACTGCCGGAGCATCCGGATCATTTAGTCTTTTAAAATTAATTCATTTCAAAATACTTCAATTGGTACACGCAAGAAGTAAGCCAATTCAGCAGCTTTTTCCTCAATTTCTCGTGTAGTAAAATTCTCATCAGTACGAATTAAAGGAATAGCCCCTTGACCTCGAATTTCCATATAAAGGATACGCCGAGCAGAAACACCCTCTTTAACTTCTATTCTGATGGACTGAATATCTTTCATAAGGAATCGTAAAAAGATGCGACGACTTTTTCCAGGAAATCCCCAACGAAAAATACGCACTATTCCTTCTTTTCTGTCGAAAAGATCATAACCACTACCCACATTCCACAAAATAGTGCACCACAAATAGCAACTAATAAAGAGACCGGCGATCCCATAGAAAGACATCACAATCCCTTGTGGAAAAAAAATGATTTGCTGAGACGCAGCAAATAACGATATAAAATTTCTACCAAGATAACTGGAAGTTCCAACCAATAAGAATCCTAATGAACCTAAAAATAGGATAAAGGCCCAGCAGAAATTACTTGTTTTTCGAGACCCCGTTATAAATTCTATCCATATAGATTCTGATCGCCAACTCATATATATTAGATCCAGTTATACAATTTTTTGGAATTGAGAAAATATGACTTTCCTTTTTTTGTTTTCAAAGTAACTCTCATCAACTATTTTGTTGTGAACCTTTACCTTAGGAGTAATTCATCGAGTAATTCATCGAATTGTTTATATCTAAAATAATAACATCTCCTTCCTTTATATGATCCCCTATAACTATATACATACAAATAAATACATTGACTTCAATTTCATACATAGACCCGATCCGATGATGATCCATTTTTCAAAAGAGCGCCCATTTTTTTACCCATATAATACGTTGACACATGCATAAGAGCTTTTTTTAGTTATGTTTGTAGGAATCTATGTGTTATACAATATTCTACCAAATGGGTCTTATCGAATCGAAGTTTTTAAAATCAAAAAGGAGTGATACGATTACGATTAGGTTTCATCCGATCTAAAAAATCTTATTTTTTTGAATATGAAGAAATAAAGAAGCCATTGCAAGTGCCGGAAAGACTAGGCCTACTAAAGGCACAAAAATAGAGGGTAAGTTATTGAAAGTTGTCATAAAATGGGTACCTCAATTTAATATTTGTACCTGTTATTGTTATATTCTGAATTCTAAAGATATCTTAGAATATCTTGTATTTTTATTATTTCTATTATATATATTATATAATTATACTAAGTATCTTTTAGTAAATATATATCTAATACTAATATATAACCTAAATAGAAATATATAGAATAGAACCTAATAGAAATAGAATAAAAAAAAATGGGTACAAGAAACGCCAAACAAAATAAATGGACTTATTTATCTTTCAAAATAAACATAGATGTATCATAATCCCCTTGTTAGATTTATTATTCTTTTTGTTCTTTTTGTCTTCTAATAGTCATTAATAAAGACAAAATTTTATTCCATTACAAATTTATACAAAATTGATTAGACTCTGATCCAACAACAGGGAATTCTCGGGAAATGCAAAAAGATGGAAGACTCTCTATAGATCTGTATATATCTCTATTTGAATTATCTATACATCTGCAAGCAAGAGACGAAAATGAACTTTGTTTCATTTGTCTAGTCTAATTTGAACTTCCCGAAAGCAAAAATGCACATTTTATCTTGTTGATAGAGGTTTACTGAGTAGTAAACAAGAATATCTATCGATAAAAAATGATTCGAAAGAAAAATGCATTTTTCAGGGTTTTCATTTAATTCTGCTAAACTAACTGTTGTATTTGATTTAATTTTTGTTCAAAGGAAAAAAAGCATGGAGCTGAAATAACTCACTCAGAACACCTTTTAAAGGATTACGTGGTACAATTGCATCCAACAAGCCCTTACGTAATAAAGATTCAGCCGCTTGTGAACCTTCAGGCACGGCTTTTTTCAATGTTTGTTCAATTACTCTTTTACCCGCAAATGCAATATAGGCATAGGGTTCGGCAATAATGATATCCCCCAACATACCAAAACTAGCTGTCACCCCACCGGTAGTAGGAGATGTAAGAATTGATATATAGAATAACTTTTTACTTGATTGATAATCACATAAAACCGAAGAAATTTTAGCCATTTGCATCAAACTTAAACTTCCTTCTTGCATTCGTGCTCCTCCGGAAGAACACACTAAAATAAGAGGTAAACATTGATTGGTAGCATACTCGATCAAACGAGTTATTTTTTCGCCTACTACAGATCCCATACTACCCCCCATAAACTGAAAATCCATAACCCCAAGGGCTACCGGAATACCGTTTAGTTGACCTGTACCTGTTTGAACAGCGTCAGTCAATCCTGTCGTTTTTTGAGCAGAGTCAATACGCTTTTTATAAGGTTCCTCCTTCGAATGAAATTTAATGGGATCCGCAGAGACCATGTCTTCATCCATAGGATTCCAAGTACCCGGATCAATCGAAAGCTCGATTCT